TGAATACAGCATCTATAGGATAACTTCCGTCTTGAAAGGTATTTAGTGTTTTTATACGATATCCGCGATTCCTCTCGATTTGTAATCCAATACAAAAATTTATAGGTTCTGTTAGGTTAGCTATATGTTGTGTATTATCAACGATTTCCACAGAAGGTGGTAAAATTATGTCTTGAGCAGTTACATATCCAGGACCCTTGACCCAAATAGACGCGTCCCGAGTTCCATAGAGATTACTTCTCAATACAATTTTTTTTCTAATTCTTTTAAATTTCATGTACTGATTCTTGAATACCCGCTTTGGTAGAATATTCATGTGGTATTTTCTCAGATTTTGCACGTGTGATACATGTTCCCTCTTTTTCTCCGAGCAAAGCTCTTCGCATCGCAATGCCTTTTGTGTCGGCTTGACCTTTCCTAAGTGGAGACAGAATAAAGCGTCCATAATAAAGACGCTTACTGTCTGCTCTTGATTCAACACACTTCCACTGCAGTGTCCGAGTGGATGCTCTTTCTTTCTCTCGAACATTAATAATCAATTTTGATCAAATCCTTGAATTTGAATTATTTATTTCTCTTGAAATCTCTTCAATGTTTATTTATCCTTTTACACACGTCTTTTTTTAGGGGGCCTACATCCATTATGTGGCATAGGGGTTACATCCCGTATGAAACTTAATAGTATACCACTTCTACGAATAGCTCTTAATGCTGCATCTCTTCCGAGACCGGGACCTTTTATCATGACTTCTGCTCGTTGCATACCTTGATCCGCTACTGTCCGAATAGCAGTTCCTGCTGCGGTTTGAGCGGCAAAAGGCGTCCCCCTTCTTGTACCCTTGAATCCACAAGTACCGGCGGAGGACCAAGAAATCACCTGACCCCGTACATCTGTAATAGTCACAATGGTATTGTTAAAACTAGCTTGAACATGAATAACTCCCTTTGGTATTTTACGCGCATTCTTACGTGAACCAATACGTCCATTTCTACGTGAACCAATTTTTGGTATAGGTTTTCCCATATTTTATTATCTCATAAATATAAGTCAGAGATATATGGATATATCCATTTCATGTCAAAAGCAGATCCTTTCTATTTTTTGATTTTTTTTTTTTTTTTTTTTTGTGCATCCGGTCAACGCCCCTTTTTTTTTGTTTTTTGGATTTCTTTTTTTGAAAGATTATCCTTGTCTTTGTTTATGTCTTGGATTGGAACAAATTACTATAATTCGTCCGCGTCTACGAATCAGTCGACATTTTTCACAAATTTTACGAACGGAGGCCCTTATTTTCATATTTGTTATTCCTTAACTGAATTCCTAATTTTTTTATTGGAAGAGAATAGGGTTTCCTGAAATTTTTAACTTCTAATTGTATCCCCATAAAAAAAAAAAAAAAAGAAATGTTGAAGTTGAAAAACAGTATAATCATTCCAATTTTTGTTCCGGAGTCTAGAACCCTCCGCTTGAATCAAAATGATTTACTTCTATTTTTTACTTTATCTCCCGGTAGTATACGTATAAAACTATGTCGAATCCTTCCGGAAACATGACCACCTAGAATCTATATTGGCATTATCTAGAATCTTATTGTCATTATAGGAACGAAACGGGAACATACCATTGGGAAGTGATTTAGTAATTCAACCCTCATGATTTTATTTCTATTGCAGTTAAAACCCCTTTCCCGTATTAACTAATGTATGGTGGAGTGATATTAGAAACCCACTTTTTCTCTCTCTTTTTTCACAAAAATGTATGTAAGTTTCTCATAGAATTCAGATATCAGAAAGATTACCATATATAACATAAAATTTCTCCGCCGATTCTTTCTAATCTAGCCTCTCGATCTGTCATTATACCCCGAGAAGTAGAAAGAATTACAATCCCCATCCCTCCTAAAATTCTAGGAATTCGTTGATAATTAGAATAGATTCGTAGACCAGGTCTACTGATTCGTTTTAAATTCAAAATCGTTTTATATGACCCTTTCCTATTTCTTCTATGCCGTAGAGTTAAAACTAAAAAATATTTGTTGCTTTCCCTATGTTTTCTCACGTTTTCAATAAAACCTTCTCGAAAAAGTATTGTAACAATGTTTTCGGTGATATTAGTAGATGGTATTCGAACCGTCCCTTTTCTATTCATGTCAGCATTTCGTATAGAGGTTATTATGTCAGCAATGGTGTCCTTACCCATGATAAAATGATTGTTGCCCTTGACTTTTGATACAATCAACATGCTCTTTTATTAATTATTTAAATTCATTATTTTGATTTTGATTATTATTATATATTTTATATTTTTTATTTATGAATTATTGAATTTTTAAATATTTTTATAATAATTTTTAAATATTTTTATAATAATTACAAAAAAAGGTATATGCGTGAGACATAATCAATCTATTAATTAATCTATTTCATTCAAATACTATAAATATATCATAGTACTATAAATATATCATAGTCTCGTCTTATAATACTTCGGGTGCTAATGAAACTATTTTAGTGAAATTTAACTGTCTCAATTCCCGAGCGATCGCACCAAAAATTCGAGTTCCTTTTGGATTTCCTTCTTGATCAATGACAACTGCAGCATTATCATCATATTGTATTATCATACCGTTGTTACGTTTGAGTTCTTTACAAGTACGTACAATTACAGCTCTGATCACTTCTGATCTTTCTAACGGTGTATTTGGTACTGCTTCCTTGATTACAGCAACAATAACGTCACCAATATAGGCATATCGTCGATTACTAGTTCCTATGATTCGAATACACATCAATTCGCGGGCCCCGCTGTTATCGGCTACATTCAAATGGGTTTGAGGTTGAATCATATCATTTTTTTCTCTGTTCTTTCAGTGCAAAGGGCGAAGTAAAAAAAAAAAAGAAATATTGTGTATCAGCAAAAAAAAAAAAAAAGAAACCTACAATTGCAATTGTTTTTTTTTTCATCCCAAAGACCTCTTTCCTTTGGTTCTAATTATTATGCCGAAATAATGAATTGAGTTCGTATAGGCATTTTGGATGCTGCTATTGCAATAGCCTTTCTGGCTATATTTTCTGTGACTCCGCCCATTTCATAAAGTATTCTACCCGGTTTAACGACAGCTACCCAATATTCGGGAGATCCTTTTCCTGACCCCATACGTGTTTCTGTAGGTCTTACTGTAACCGGCTTGTCTGGAAATATGCGTACCCATATTTTTCCACCGCGGCGGGCATTTCGTGACATTGCTCGCCGCCCTGCTTCTATTTGTCTAGATGTGATCCAAGTGGGTTCAAGTGCTTGAAGAGCATATCTACCGAAGCAAATATGATTACCTCGAGAGGATATTCCTTTCATTCTTCCTCTATGTTGTTTACGGAATCTGGTTTTTTTGGGGTTATAGTTGATGGTTTTTTCTCCATTCCATCTCTACTACAGAACCGTACATGAGATTTTCACCTCATACGGCTCCTCGCGAATGAAACGATTAAAATAGAATATAAATATACATGGATTTCATGAATAATATATCGAATCGTGGTGGGACTTTTTGAGATTTCATCTAATCTATTGGTTTATTGGAAATTTGTATATCTTGTTTTGATATAAAACTAAACAAGTATTCTTTCTAAACAAAACAACTATTTCTTGTTACAAATATTCTTTTTCTATTATAGACCATTCTTCTTATCTAGATATAAATAGATAATGTTGTTTTCTTATGTTATAAGGTTCTAACGAATCTTTATTTCGATTTCCCTTTTATTACCATCTCGGATTGGCCCCTATTTAGAAATCCAATAAAATCCAAATTTTCGCGGGCGAATATTTACTCTTTCATTATCTATTTCAGATGTAGGGTTAGCCCATGACTCCTCAGAACATGATTCCTCAGAATAAATGGATTGATTTTTGGTTCCTTCCGCCATCCCACCCAATGAATCATTAAGATTTGTTTTTAATAAAATCTTAGGCATTCACAGGTTCCGTCGTTCCCATCGCTTCTCGCTTAATGGTTAGGTCTCAATTGTACAATGGAGCCTCTAATTAAAATTAAATTAATAATTCTAATTAATTCCATTTTGTTTTTTTTCTTAGTCAACCTTCTCAGTTTTTAGTGACTCGGGGCTCTTGATTTGTTTGTTCGATCAATATAGTTATCTAATTATGGATTAATTAATATTGATGCTTTATTACACTACCTTTTATGACATGACTCATAGACCTTACATATTAGAATTCGATATCATTGATATTCTTTTTCTCTCTTTCTTTCACCCTTTCATTTATCCATATATTCTTATTGCTTCACAACTCATAATCAGATTCGTTTTTCTTTTTTTTTATGCAATATTTCAGTTGGTATAATGATATCGCCAATATATTATATCTTTACTTATATCTTGACTGGTTCTTTAGATCCAGATAATGCGAAGCGATGAGTTGGTTATTAGTTCTATAGTTATTAATTAATAGTTATTAATTAATTAATACTACTACTACGAGTTGGTTTATTTTTTTGTTGAATTCTAATCATTCTAAAAAAAATAAACCAACGCAACGAGTCGCACACTAAGCATAGCAATTATATCAATATCAAATGATTAATCGAATTTTTATTCAATCTTATAAAATTTATTAAAATTTATTTAACAGAATAAGAATAGAAGAATTTTTCATTTTTTTGGTTTTTTTCGCTAGATACAACGTTAACGAAAAGGCAAAGTTTATTATTCTTCGTTTACAAATATCCAAATTTTGATGCCTAACACCCCATAAATAGTTCGAACTGTATAAGAACAATAATCGATTTTTTGCTCGAATGGTTTGGAGAGGAACCCTACCTTCTCTGATCCATTCGACACGTGCAATTTCTTTTCCATCGATACGTCCCGCAATTTGTACTTGAATTCCTTTTGTACCCGCCTGTTCAGTTTATTCAATAGCTTTTTTCTTTGCTTTACGAAAGGAAACTCTATTCTTTTATTGTCCGGCTTTAAAT